GTAGTCGGGGAAAAAATTACCCGGTTGATTGAATATGCTACTAATAACTTACTACCCCTTATTATAGTATGTGCTTCCGGAGGAGCACGCATGCAAGAAGGGAGTTTAAGCTTAATGCAAATGGCTAAAATCTCGTCTGTTTTATATGATTATCAATCAAATAAAAAGTTATTCTATGTATCAATTCTTACATCTCCTACTACTGGTGGGGTAACCGCCAGTTTTGGTATGTTGGGGGATGTCATTATTGCCGAACCCAACGCCTACATTGCATTTGCGGGTAAAAGAGTAATTGAACAAACATTGAATAAGACAGTACCTGAGGGTTCACAAGCAGCCGAATATTTATTCCATAAGGGTTTATTTGATCTAATCGTACCACGCAATCTTTTAAAAGGCGTTCTAAGTGAGTTATTTCAGCTGCACGCTTTTTTTCCTGTAAAAAAGAAATAAATTAAAGTTACTTCTTTGTGTCCAAAAGTTTTTTTATCAGAATAAAAAAAGAGGAAGAGTGCTGTTTTTTTTGGTGACACCTTCAATTATTGAATATAGACTATAATGTTAATAATTCGATCTTTTCTTTTTTTTTATTTACGAATTTATTACTTACTAATTACTAAACTAATAAGTAAAACTCTAGCAACAAGATAAAAGAACAATTTGTTCCGTTTCTTTCTATGACATTAGTCAACTAAAACAAATTTCATGTTACCTTTTTCCAGATGTATATAATTCGAATTAAAAAATTTGTGTAGCTTTCAATATTTTAACTTTATTTTCTGGAAATCCTTATTAAAAATACCTCTTGGCTCAGATTCGAACGAATCTGTCGGAAACATCTATATGTAGAAAGCAAATTTTTTTAGTTTGATTTTTATATACTATATTCACTTCTATAGAATCAAATTAATTAATTAGAATTCTAATTAATTAATTAATATAATAACATAATAACAAAAAAAATATATAACAAACAGGTACGATTATAGTAGATCGAGGTACCCATTCTATGACAACTATTAACTTTCCCTCTATTCTTGTGCCTTTAGTAGGCCTAGTATTTCCGGCAATTGCAATGGCTTCTTTATTTCTTCATGTTCAAAAAAACAAGATTGTTTAAGTCCTGTGGTCCAAATCTCATTTTAAAAAACTGAGGTTTGAATCATAACACATATATCTATTAGCAGAATGGTATACTACGTAATTTTTGATGAACATAACTGAAAGAGCCCTTATGCATGTGGAAACATGGCATAGGGGTAGAGCTTTTCTAACGAATTTGATGAATTACCCTTAAACTAAAAAAAAAAGATATAAATAAAAGTTAAAGTAAAGTTTCACATCAGATCATAGTACTAGTTGATGAGAGTTAGGTCGGAAACATAACAAAGTAAAGAAAGTCCTACTTTGGGGTATTCTTTTAATTTAAATTAAATGGAATCAGATCTATTATGAATTGGCGATCAGAACGTATATGGATAGAACTTATAACAGGATCTCGAAAGATAAGTAATTTTTGCTGGGCCTTTATCCTTTTGTTAGGTTCATTAGGATTTGTATTGGTTGGAATTTCGAGCTATTTTGGTCGGAATTTTATAGCTTTAGTTCCCCCCCAGCAAATTCTTTTTTTTCCACAAGGGATCGTGATGTCTTTCTATGGAATCGCAGGCCTCTTTATTAGCTCCTATTTGTGGTGTACAATTTCTTTGAATGTAGGTAGTGGTTATGATTTGTTCGATAAAAAAGAAGGAATAGTGTGTATTTTTCGTTGGGGATTTCCGGGAAAAAATCGTCGCATCTGCCTGCGATTTCTTATAAAAGATATTCAGTCTATTAGAATAGAACTTAAAGAGGGTATTTATACTCGCCGTGTTCTTTATCTGGAAATACGAGGCCAGGGGGCCATTCCTTTGACCCGTACTGATGAAAATTTGACTCCACGAGAAATTGAACAAAAAGCTGCTGAATTGGCCTCTTTTTTGCGTGTCCCAATTGAAGTATTTTGAAATGAGAAATACTTTCTTAACTCGGAGTAAAATAAAAAATCGACAATACTTTTTTTCGACGGCATATCCATCTTAATGGAAATTGCATCAGAATGTCCGCTTGAGTCAAAGCCGACGTATACAGAACAACCCAAAAGGTAGACTTTTTTTGGCTAAAAATACAAAGAATGGGTCTTGGGATGTCACTACACTCAAGTCAGTAATAAATCATTAACAAAATCAGAATTGATTGGTTCATCCCATATATATCCATTTTTTTGACCCAGTATTAGGATAAGTTAGATACAATACAAATAAATCATGTCAATTTTTTACATGATTGGTTTTTTAGCAATTTTTCCTTTTATTTTTATCCTTTCTTTTGTTCGCTTTAATAAATAACCACTTGGCGTTTTTTTAATTATAACGAATTAAAATTCTGTTTTGTTTTAAGGCCCTTTTTGACTTTTCATCATGACATTAAAAACCTCAATTCTTTTTTTGTACTATACTTAACTCTTAACTCGTGACATTTTTCGTACTATTGTAGAGTTTTGTGGAAAGTCAATTCTTTCGTCTTGAAATAAAAAAAAAATACATTAATTGAAAATTGATATGGCCCTGACGTGGATTCATCAAAGGGGAGGCATTGTTTTGAATTTTACCAATTGTAATATCTGGAACCACGATTTTAATTTTTTCTTCATTCGAATTCGAAGTGGACTCTTCTTCGAGTTCTGTATTCTTTCAAGATTCAAGGACTAATAATACTAAAAACAAAAATAAGAAATTCATGGATTGGATACTTGTAACAGAATTCATGTTTGCTCGAACTATTAGATTGCATAGAGTCGCCAAATGCTCCTAGTTCAAAAACAATTTATAGATGAAAAAATTTGAAAAAAAGAAAGCATTTATTACTTGTCTATATCTTGTATCTATAGTCTGTTTACCTTGGTGGATTGTACTATCATTTCAAAAAAGTCTGGAATTATGGGTTACTAATTGGTGGAATACTAAGCAATTGGAAACTTTTTTGAATGATATTCAAGAAAAGAGTTTTCTAGAAAAATTCAGCGAATTCGAAGAGCTACGCTTGTTGGACGAAATGATAAAGGAATACCCAGAAACACATTTAGAAAAGCTTCGTATAGGAATCCATAACGAAACGATTCAATTGATCAAGATGTATAATGAGGATTGTATCCATATGATTTTGCAATTCTCGACAAATATAATAAGTTTCCTTATTCTAAGCGGTTATTATATTCTCGGGAATAAAGAACTTATTCTTCTGAATTCTTGGATTCAGGAATTCCTATATAACTTAAGTGACACAATAAAAGCCTTTTCTATTCTGTTATTAACAGATTTATGTATCGGATTTCATTCGCCTCACGGTTGGGAACTAATGATTGGCTCTATCTACAAGGAGTTTGGATTTGCTCATAATGATCAAATTATATCGGGTCTTGTTTCCACTTTTCCAGTCATTCTAGATACAATTTTAAAATATTGGATTTTCCACTATTTAAATCGCGTATCCCCATCACTTGTAGTGATTTATCATTCAATGAATGACTGAAAAAAAAATATATACAGAGATAAATCCCATTTTTATTTAGAATTCGAATGTTTCTTTTTTTGTACATAACCATAAGCAAAGCATTCAAAACCATACTGGATCTTTCCATTTTTACCCAGCGAATGGGGGTATTTCTATATTCCAGTAATATTCTTGCTTTTTTCATTAAATTAAGTTTGAGTTAAAGTAAATAGCAGAATCGTGGATAGGAAACTATACTAGCAACCTACCCAATTTATTGTAGAAATTTTCGGGATGAATGAGTGGACCATGCAAATGCAAACTAAAAAGACTTTTTCTTGGATAAAAGAACAGATTACTCGAACCATTTCCGTATCGCTCATGATATATATAATGACTCGGCCCTCCAGTTCAAATGCATATCCCATTTTTGCGCAGCAAGGTTATGAAAATCCACGAGAAGCGACTGGGCGTATTGTATGTGCCAATTGCCATTTAGCTAATAAGCCCGTGGATATTGAGGTTCCACAAACGGTCCTTCCTGATACTGTATTTGAAGCAGTTGTTCGAATTCCGTATGATATGCAATTAAAACAAGTTCTTGCTAATGGCAAAAAGGGGGGATTGAATGTGGGGGCTGTTCTTATTTTACCTGAGGGGTTTGAATTAGCCCCGCCCGATCGTATTTCTCCAGAGATGAAAGAAAAGATCGGAAATCTTTCTTTTCAGAGCTATCGCCCCAATAAAAAAAATATTCTTGTGATAGGTCCTGTTCCCGGTCAAAAATATAGTGAAATCACCTTTCCTATCCTTTCCCCGGACCCTGCTACGAAGAAAGATACTCACTTCTTAAAATATCCGATATATGTAGGTGGTAACAGAGGAAGGGGTCAGATTTATCCTGACGGAAGCAAGAGTAATAATACAGTTTATAATGCTACAGCAGCGGGTGTAGTAAATAAAATTGTACGAAAAGAAAAGGGCGGATACGAAATAACCATAGTAGATGCCTTGGATGGACGTGAAATGGTTGATATTATACCTCGAGGACCAGAGCTTCTTGTTTCAGAGGGTGAATCCATCAAACTTGATCAACCATTAACGAGTAATCCTAATGTGGGTGGATTTGGTCAGGGAGACGCAGAAATAGTCCTTCAAGACCCAGTGCGCGTACAAGGTCTTTTGTTCTTCTTTGCATCTGTTATTTTGGCACAAATTTTTTTGGTTCTTAAAAAGAAACAGTTCGAAAAGGTTCAATTGTCCGAAATGAATTTCTAGATTCAATGAATTTATAGATTCGCGGATTTATCAACATCAAGCTCGTAACAAGAACATAAAAATTATTTGACAATTTTAGCTGATCAATAAAAAATTATGAGAAAGTTTATTTCTATTCTTTTTCTACATTTATAAGAAGTCTGGAATTACTTGGCCTACATTATTAGTTATAATATAACTATTGCTAAAAA